AGGTAAGACCTTTTCAACCTGCAGAAGTTGTTCGACCGTCTCAGAAAGTAGAAATTGCGGTTGAATCTTCAAAAGTCTATCTTCGGCGCTACATCCGGCAAGTTATTAGGATGAATCCTCCTAAGCTTTCACAGTTTGAGGAAGCTCTCGCTATTCCTGATGATCAGGCTAGGCAAGCTAATCCGCAACTCAAGCAAGGCTACTCTTGCGAATCAAGCTAGTTAGTCAAGATAGCCTGTCCAGTCAAGCTATTCGACGCTTGATATTCCTTGAATTCATGCTGATCAACGGGATCTCGCAACTCAAGCAACCTATTCTAGCAAGCTAATCACGCAATCCAGCTTCTCCAGCAAACCCAAGAATGTTCGCTAATCCTGCTACCCTTTTTCGCAAATATAATCCAGGACGTCCCTAATCAACCAGATCCAGCTATACAACCTAATCAAGCCTGCTGCGTCAAACCTTCATTGAATGGGAATGCAAATTCGACGGCATCTACTACCTAAACCTAAGGCGAATACGTGAACAGAGACTTCTCTCTGCAGCTGTAGCTGCTAGGATAGTCAAATTGTCTGCTTCAGCTAACCACACGGCGTCCAGTCGCCCAAACACACGAACATACTATACAAAGAAAGAGAGGCAAGCGCTGAGTCTCAAATGAGATTCCCTCTTTGATTCGTCACCCGCTGAGCTAACATCGCGATGGTTGTGTAAAAAAGAGTAAGTTAAGTAAAGAAAGATGTCAGTTAGTAAATCAGGGGACCCAGCCTCACTGACGTTAACGGATTGTCTACTATTCGCTCTGCTTCGGAAAGCCCTGTGGAGGCCTACAAAGAAAGGCACAACGCTTATGTTGCGTGCAATATCTTGGAATCTGCTTCGATATAGGTCGGATGGAAAGTTTTTTAGGTAAAAAGAGAATAAATAGCAGCGAGACGGAAATGGTTTTAAGTCGAATAAAGGGCCGCGGAGTCATAAGCAATAGCCAAGATAGAAGCCTTCCAAATCCACACATATATAAGCTCTACTAAATCTAGATAACTAGAATTCCCAGGGACCAGAAATCCTGCCCGGAGATGGCCGAAACAGAGCTTCGGAGGGTCCCTGCTGCTTACTGTAACTGTCAATTGTATTCCCTTCCCCTTGCCGGAGCAGGACACACATAAAAAATCGAAATGGCAAAAAGAGCAGAAAGAAGGAAGAGAAAGGAGGTGTGGTCGACAGCATAGCATCCTTGCGCTTTCTGTTTGCGCAGGAGTGTCGGTATAGTTCGATAGAAAGAAAACTCGCATTCTTTATTGTTGAAAGATTTTGGAAGGAGGGAGAGTTTCAGAAAGACTCGCGAACGTAGGGGTCAGGAAGGAGTCCCTGGTTATAGGGGTCAGCTTTAGGTTAGACCATCTTTGAAGAGGTTTCGTGTCAAGCTGCGTTAATAGTGAGAAAACGTTTATTGACAGCGCCGAGCGCGAAAAGAAAAAGAAATTCTCTTTAAGCGCTTGGGTATAGTTAAGCAAGGCTAACGCCCAGTTGCTGCCGCGCTACGGTCCACTTGGTGGATCCACAACTACACGTCGATATATGATAACAAAGACTACGAATGCATTCTTCGAATTACTGCTCTGACCGATAAGAGAAAGAAAAGGCCAAAGACAATCTTCTTAAGTTAAGGGGACAATGGTCAATCTGGTTCAGGGGTTGGTTTAAGGGTTCAGGGCCCGGTTCCGGGACTCAGCTTGTTCGCAGCCAGGCTTACGGGAATGCATCTGCTTTAGGGAAGGCGGCCAACATAGACCAGGCTATGGTAGACTTCGCTCTGATTTAGCAGAGAAGCTAGCCCGCAGTGTACAGGACATGTCTTTAGAAGAGCTTGATCGCTTTGAAGTCACAGCCGTCAGAATTTACCGAGCCCTGGAGGAGGCTTTATAACCGTCCTATGAAAGAAGCTTTAGAGACAGTGTTCCAACCTGCTATAGCTCTTCGTGCTATTGAAACTTCTCCCGAGATGCAAGTACGGCTGGAAGCTCACACAGCCGTAGAACGATCTCTCAAGCAGGTTGAGGAGTCGAGCTCGCCATGCTCAAGTTCTTGAAGCAGTAGACAGCCACAGGACCTATACGCAGGGATTGACTTAGGCGCAATAGCCTGTTTGAATAGAATCGTAAACTAAACCGCTCTATCGCTACACCTGATCTGTTTACTTACTTACTCTTACTTAGCTAACGCTACCTTTGTCAAACAGGAAACTTCCGATCTACTTCTGCCGGGTTGGTTGCTCGCTTCCAAAGCCCTAAGCAACAGGTCCCATACTGTCCTGAACTAGAACTAGAACAGCTAACTCGGACTCCGGGGACACTTCTGACTTGCGCGAAGAAGTGGTGTTCTTCGTTATAGTATGTAAGAAATGTCACCTAAAATGCTTCTTGTTTTTGACAAAAGAGTTACGACGTTTCCAAAACGCTTCCCGTGGCCAGGCCCAAGCTTAGCTACACGGACTCGGACCCACGCACGATAGAAGAACTGCAAGCTAGCAACACTCGGGACGAGAGCACACCACTCCCCGAGCCCCTATATCCCTTCTCTTTAAGAACTGCAAGCTAGCAAGACTAGGGTAGCAAGAGAGAGCCCACCCCTCCCCGAGCGGTGTGCTCCCCAGCTACTAACTACGTGTCGTTCAGTCACTCCCTTTAAGAAAATTCAGGAAAAAGCCGTGATTGAAAAGCCTGCAATGCAAGCAACGGCTTGAAGCCGGCTGAAAAGCAACGAGCTTCCGCTATTCCTATTAGCAGGTTTACGACTCGAATCAAAGAAAAAGGACCGGTTCAACTTCGTACCAAACCTTCAGGGGTTCAGTGAGTTCAACTATCACAAATTTCTCTTCTTTGGGTCGGGCGTACTCTCTGCACCTATTGTGACTGGTAGCTGGAAGATCAAGCGGGAAAATTGAGAATGAATCCCCGCTCAAGCCTCCTTCTCCAGACTTGGTGGGTGCTAAAAGCCAGTCTTACCGATCATACCTAGAAAGAGCATCTAGATGCTTGGCCTGGAATTGGATTCTCTACCTACGTAAACCTAAGAAGACAAAGCAACCAAGTTTAACGAACCGAAGAGTGCCACTACACTACGAGTTGTAGGGATCATTACCTTCGAAAGACAGCATTATGCGATCTGATAAAAAGACATCGCTAGTAGCATCCGCTCTTTTCTCCGGTGGGAATACCTGAGTCAAGTAGCTAAGCGAATAGAGCAGCTATCGAAGTGAAACCCGTAATAACATTCGATTTCAGTGTCGAAAGACCATCCTTACACTCTCTTCAACCGGCGGGCTATGATTGATTGCTTTCATGGGAGGAAGGCCTGTAAATAAGGCTCCTTCAAGCAAACAAGTCGGTTCAGTGATCGTCTAAGGAAATCTTGTAAGCGCGCATAACCCAGAGCAAGCAAGACGGTGAGTTCGTAAAATACAGTCGGAGAAATAGGTTTCTTGGAACCAAGTCGAAGCTCAAGGACGAGAAGTGCTTGACTCGAAGAGGAAAGGGGTATTGAACATCAATAGAGATTGAACTCGGAAGAGTGAGATTCAAAGTCGACTAGTTATAGAGGTCAAGCTCAAAAGAAGAGGAATGACTCGAGTGAACGGAGTGCTCATACACGGCTAATAGAGAACGGCTTTCCGCTACTAAAAGAACTAGCTTGAACTAGTACTAGCTTCTACTCTCTCTTCCGGGTCGTCCTCCAACAATGCTCCGAACCCGAGGGCTACAACGTGGACGGCATGCCGTCCACGTTCCTCGTTCACGAAAACAGGGGGTTTCTGGTCCCTCTCTACACCATTGAAGAGAACGTCAAGCATTCGTTAACTCCATTTTGTGATCACTGCCGTTGTACTGGTGAGTTTGTATTCATCGTTGAATCTGTCTACACATTCCACTTTTTTTTATTTTTTTTATAGTATTGTTGAGGGTTTATTGGGATTGAAATTCTGTTGCAGGTTGGAGTCACCATTTCGTGTCCAAACGGAAGTACCACATGAAAATTCCGGTGGATGAAGAGTGGAATAAGCCTTTGGATGATGGGGGTTTTGATCTGGAAACCCATCTTTGCTCCTTCCGTATGAATGGCTGTTTAGGGTCCAAGGACCTGCCGGGGACTCCGTACAAGGTAGATCGAGCGCGAGTCTAAGTACCTTTGTGGTCGAGAAGTCATGGATCTCTGGGATCGTATCTGCACAAATCTTCATGCCCGGTATGAAAACATTTTTGTTGTAAAGATTTCAATTAGGTGTATGAGTTGTAAAGGATCTTAATTTTTCTGTGGTTTTGCTTGTTTTGAAGGCAAATAACAGTAGAAGATGTTTCCAAGAAACGCTCAATGGATCTTAGATTGCTCCATGGGGTAGCTTATGGGCACCCATGGTTTGGCCGTTGGGGTTACAGATTCTGCAATGGGGGTTTTGGAGTAACCCAACACAAGTATGAGAAAGCACTTGAAATTCTCAGCTCCTCTCTGGGCTGGCTGTCCCGGAGTGATGGTTAGGCCAAGGCCAAGAGAACCCTTCACGTAAGATGCGTTTTACAGCCTGGAGATGTACGGTGGTGAGAGCGTGCATGAACTGACAAACTTGATTGACGGCATAGCAGATGTCAGGTTTGGTGAGAGTGAGGTACTGAAGGGCGCCAACAATGCTACAATATTCTGTTGCATCAGAGAGAGGAGCACCATCGTATGCAGAGAGCTTTGAGCCAGACGCAAGGGGTGTGGTCCCTGGCACAAGAAGCACGAGATAGTACCACTACGCCCCTTGTTAGTGGCATTTTGATGGGACTTCCCCTTATCATAATGGCTCTTCTGATGTCCTTGGCCACCACTCGATTGGCCCTTGGACGATGACGCATTGGCTCCCCCATTTTTGGGTTTGCCATTACCTTGGGACTGTCCACCTCCCCCTTTCTTGCTTTGGGAGACAGCGTCCCTCTGCTTGGGTTCAGCGTAGTCCGTAAGGCATTCAGCAGCTGCTTGAGCATGGGTAAGATCTTGGACACGTTACCTCTGCAACTCGATCCTAGCCCATGGCTTCAAGCCTTCCAAGAAGAAGAAGAGCTTATCCTTCTCAGACATATCCTTGATGTCAAGCATGAGCGCAGAGAATTGCTTGACATATTCACGAATAGTACCAGTGTGCTTAAGATCTCGCAAAGCACGACGGGCATTATACTCGACATTCTCAGGGAAGAATTGCAACTTGAGCTCCTCCTTAAGCCTTTCCCATGAATCAATAGTGCAAGTGCCCTTCTCGATCTCATCATATTTGGTACGCCACCACAGCTTGGCGTCACCAGTTAGATACATTGTTGCCGTAGTCACCTTGGTTTCTTCAACATCAATCTTAACGGCTTTGAAGTATTGCTCCATATCGAATAAGAAATTATCAAGCTCCTTTGCTTCTCTAGCTCCACCATAAGAACGCGGCTCCGGCACACGGGGCTTGGAAGCATCATAGAAACCACCCGTAGGGGTGTTGCCCATAGCACGTGTCAACAAGTTAACACGGCCAGTTAACTCCTCAAGCTGAAGACGCATCTCAGCAATAGCATGCTCCCAACCTTGCCCTTGAGTCTGCTCTCTAGCTTCCTCAAGAATAACCACCCGTTCTTCAAGGAGAGCTAAAGTTGCATTGAATCCATCCACACCAGCAACTTGAGCTTCCAAAGCTTCAATCCTCTCCCTCTGAGTAGGCATGCCGGTAGGTGCTTGCATGAGAACCGATTACTTGGAGCAATAAGAAAGCCAAGAAAACCTTGCAGCTCTGATACCAGGGTAGCCTACTGAGATAAGGCAAGGTGTTCCCCGGCCTGTTGTGGTTCATCTCACCATAATATAAATAGGAATCCGTGAATGTGAGAAGTCCTTATGGCATGTCAGAGCTATTTGTATCCCATAGCCACGTCGTCGCTGTACTGTCTCAGAGTCCAATAGTATAGAAAACAAAGTGGTCATAGTCGAGTTACCTATTTTGTCTTCTCGCTAGCAGGATGATGCTTCAAATAATCCCCTAATCACACATGAACCTGTATTAACTCAAGGTTTTAGTACAAAGAAATGGTCATAGAAACGATTAGACTCCTAGAATGTACTGGTTCTTACTACTTTCTTGGTTGACTTGATTCGTTTAGCTCCTTCTTTTGGTTAACTCCTTCGTTCGTAACTCATTCCTTAGTTAGGAGTTAGAGCCTTCATTCCTTACTCCAGTACTTACTCAGGTCAGGAATGGACGGATGGAAAGACCGCTTTTGTTGAGCTACCCTTGCTTGGTTTGAACTACTTGCTTGGTTACCTAGTGACTTTCTTTACTGCTCTTACAACACCGTCTTGTTCCAATAAAGGAGATTGGCTTGGGTTGGGATTTGAATTGGTAAGTCTTTCTTTCTCAATTACGCTTGTAAATTATTGAGATATAAATAGGTATACTAAAACACTTATTTCAATGGTTTGGAATCTTGACTCCATAGGCAACTCGATAACTATCCCTAGTCTTGCTAGCTTGCAGTTCTTCTATCGACTGGAACCGATCCCTGGTGTGCGCCTACCTAAAGTGGTGTATGCGATGAACCGAACGTATGCTTCTCTCGGACAAGAACCAGAAGTACATCTTTCCTTGAGGCTTCATGGCAGTAATGGGACCTATGACCAATTGGGATGGAGAGCGGCTATGATGAACTAGAGAAGGGGAGGACCCGAACCTAGCGATCTCTGCTCGTACGTAGACCAAAGTGGTGATCCCTAAACACCAATGAGCATTCCATTCGACTTCTTTCAATTGGGGGAACCGACAGAGCGGATAGCCTTTTAGATACATGATGACTGGAAAAGCTGGAAGCCTGGGTTGCTTAGAATCCCCAAACACTCCCACTCGCCAAACATGATCATTTAGATAGTAATGCCCCTAGCTTGCGCCCATGGGAATCCAACTCCGTGCACCTGATTCTATTAGTCATTTTTGGCTGCTCTGCTCCCTTGGTCTCGAAGAGTCGAAGTGGCTGATGCTAGCCTTCTATCCGCCATTTCCTTATATTAGAACAAAAGATCCTTGCGGCAAGAGGATTTCATACCTTTTCTATGGGCCTTTCTTCTATCTTTCGCCCTACCACTGGTGCAATTCTCTCTGGAAAAAAAAGAGGAAATACGAAAATGGTTGAACTTCTTGTTCGTTCCCCTTCTCAAGTTCCGGAGGGTGGCTCTTCACTTGGTGTTCACTATTATTTGGTATTGGCACTAACAATGGCACCGACTTTAACTTCGACTTAGTCCTCCGCTCGTGATCTTGACTTAGGAAGGAATTCACCATCTTGCCGAGAAAGCTAAGACTTGAAAGCCTGCTTCTTACCTAGAGGAGAAGAGGCAGAAGAAGAAAGAGGAAGAAGCTGCAGCTATCATCTGCGTCTGAACGTCTGATAGGGAAAGAGCAGAGACTCAGAATAGCAACTCAAAGTAGGGTAGGAATACCAACTGCTACTAGGAGAGCTCACTTATCAGACCAGGGAAGCTCAGGAAGCTCAAGAACTAGCCTCTGAACACCAGAGACTATAGAAAGACCGATACCGGGATAACTAGATAGGGCAACACTTAGACCAAGTCGGGAGGACTTACTCAAAGAAAGGAAAAGCAAAGCATCAACAACCTATTCTTGTACAAAAGCGTTTATCTACAAAGATAGGTTATAGGTTATCGTATCACATAGAGCAATCTAATCCCATAACAACCTATTTATGTAAAAACTTCTTTACTGCATATAAGAAGTTGCAAAGCAAAGCTGCTACTGGTCCCCGAACTTGTTGAAAGGGTCAAAAATAAGTAACTAATAGAAGCACCCTAGGAACAGCTCTCATTTATTCTATTTGCTGGCCACTCTCCTGTATCAAAATCTGTAGTTTACCACCTTTACATTAAAGTCTCAATCAGAGTAACAGGCGAACAAGGGACTTCTAACGGGTAAAGAAAAGAAAGACCTCTACACATCCACTCCTTTATGCCTTCTTTCCGAAGATTCATTCCTTTGGCATGGAACCTTCACCTAATCTTCAACCAGGGCAGGCATACCTTGTTTGATGGCTGAAGCATCCCTTCTCTTATAAATATAAAGAAGACCGTTCGGATTTACTTGCTTGCCTGCCACTCCTCAATGACCTATGCACTTCCTTCTAGATCTGTTATACCAGGCGATTTAGCTACTTTCAACCCTGAGAATGTTGAAACCTATCTTGTTACTGAGGCAAAAAGTGCCCTATCTGCCTTGTTGGTCTTACTGGCTTCTTCATTGTATCACCCCTACATAATACAACATGGGATCGTGGTTCTCGACCAGTGACATCTGCTTCGCCTATTCGAACAAATATGTCATCTATTCGCTGTCATTTTAGTAAGGGTACATGAAGTTCCATTGTCCTGCCAAAGGGAAGAAATCATTCTCACCTCGCTCATCCCCAACTCAAGGTACTGCTACGCCTGCAGTGACTTCTTCCCCGGATCGGATGTTGCTAATCAGTAGCCAGACTTACCTAATTAGGAGAAGAAGGCCTAGGGGTACGGTCGATTCGTCTTGCCTTAGCCTGGCCACTCTATTTATGTTGGGCTTGGTGGATCGAGAAAGCGTTAAATCTCCTCCTCGCTTACTGGTCACAGCTAAGAGTTCTTTACTTTATGTTGATGTTATACCCTTCCCTCACTTGTTACTAGCAGCTCTTCCTTTACACCTGAGAACTACCTATTCTTTTGTTGAGCTAACCATGAAGAGTCAAAGAGAGTACGGAAAGCATTCCCTTCAGGGACGAAGCCAAGACACACGCAAGCACATCCCCTCGAGAAAACAACTGATTGAACTACATCTACCACTTTGCCCACTGGAATCCTTGGAAGGTTAGAAAGGGGGGAAACAGTCTACCTTACTTACACCACTAGCCGGAATGGGATGCATTGAAACTGACTAAAGCCTAGGGGCGATAGCCCTCGCTTAGCCGGAAAGAGAGCGTCAGGGAAGCAGACTCAAAAGATAGGACGGAATCCTAAGCATTCACCCCCTCGGAGTCCCTGTCCCCGAAAGAAGGCAGATTAGGGCGGGAGTTAGGCAAGGGCCGTGATTCCCCCTTCTACGACTTAGACACAAAGAGGGCCACTACGAGAGTGAGTCAAGGCCTACTACAAGGATTAGAAGCACTAGAATAATTTTGAGAAAAGGCTAGGCCTTTCCCTATTCCCTATCACAACCACTTTCCGTAGAGGAATGAATTAGAGGAAAGTTCACTTTATGCTCGAGAGTGACGAGATTGAATCCCTTACTGAGTACGGAGGGAAGCAGCAAGTCCTCGAGGAAAAGGTCGATAAAAAAGGTTAGACTGCGGCTCCATTTCCCAGACCGGGAATCCGTCATTTCTAGATGGCGAGAATCTTTCTCTCTTTATATGCCAATATGCCTGGTCCGAATGCCCACTGTGTTTTTTCAATTCAATTGTCTTCACTCTTTGGCTCGACGTAGATGGTTCTCTAAATTCATTCCTAGGTTTCGATACTACATTTTACCTGTTGTCCATCGACTTTTATGGAATTAACGGAGGAATTGACCCTTCCTCCCGCTTTTGAATTCTGCTTGTTTGGTAGAACTATTGGATCGTATTAGAATGGGATGCTTGCCTGGTCTGAGTCCATTGAATCCAAGGCATGTAAAGATGAATGGCAGACCTGGGCTCTGGGAACGGTTTCCAAAGCGATTCTCCTCCAATTGCATTGATCAGTTGGATGAGAGTGAGATAAGCAAGGAAGCCTCCCGGCTTCATGGAGTCTAGCATTCCCTCTCTAGTCCCACCCTGAAGCCTGATCTTTTTTCTCGTAGACCCCTCCTGCTGTGCCCCTCAATCCCATATCTACTACTTAGTCAACTTTCCCCTACCTCTATATCTTATAAGAAGCCTTCTCTCTGATTTACGTCTTATCGTCTGCATCTCTAGGGATAGAGGAAGCTAGGAGAGGATTCTAACCAATTCTATCGAGCTAGCTACAGGAACAACAAGAACAGCAAGATATAATACCATTCTTAGCTAGCCTATCGTGCTATAAACCTACAGGGAACTACAGCCAGATAGAAGACATTCTTTTATATCCCTCTCTTGTTAGTAGCTCCTCTTTCTAGGGTTCTAATGGTCGTAGATCACCTTCTTGTGAGTATGTTTAAGAATTCCTTCCCTCCCTTTGAGTTCTCTAGGGTAAGGTCCTCTTGAATGGATTACTAGTTCCTTCCTTCCCAATCAATGCTAACTCTATCCTCCTCTCTTATGGCTTAGGAGATTGCCTCAGCTATTTCATTCCAGAAAGAACCGTAGTTACATACAGCTATCAAAAGAGAAGCGGCGAGTCCTTTCCCTATGGTCAAGCAGTTTCACTCCTTATTCAACTAAAAGGAAAGGAAGTGTTCTTAATCCAGCAGCTCATTGGAATCTTTCATCTTTAGCAGCGAATTGAATCCCTTAGACTGGTGCCTAACTCGCACGCACTTGAAAAAGCTAGCTTGAACACTCTACTCTTCAAAAAAGGCTTGGAACCCCTTCTCTCACCTTTCAGTACAAGGTGTTAGCACAATTAAATCAAGCCCTGCATCAGATGGTACCATAGAGTAGCAGCAAATCAAGAAGATTGCGATAGGAATGTACCTGGTAACGGAGCCCAGTCGTTAGTTCTTATTAGCTGGACTCCTTCCCCATCTCCTTTCATAAAGTTCAACACAGATGCAGCAACTGATAGTTCATCTTTGAGGGCAGGTCTGGGCATTATAGCAAGGAGGGGGGTATTAAAGCAATTCCGCTGAGCCCTAGTGCTGGAGAGTCTTGCTACTCGTGAAGCGCTGATGCTTGCTCCTTCCTGGGGGTTGTGAGTATATCCAAGTAGAGGGAGTTTTACTGGTTGTGGGATGCATCACCAGTGATCGTATTGCTTTCTTTTCCTCTGGCTACTAAGATGTTTCAGTTCGCCAGGTTCCTCCTAGCTCATTTCTTCTTGCCGGGTTCTTCCTAGCTCTTAGTTCAGGCCGTAATTGTAAATATAGAACCAAACCAGTATTTGGAGTTGCTCGAGCTGAGTCTTCTGTTCTTTCTTCTTCTTTCTATTTCGTTTCAGCTAGTATGATCCTCTTCTGCTAGTGTCATTTGAGTAGCAACTAGGCGTCCCCTATATATACAGCAAGGCTCAGTGTAGCTAGAGTTGACCGGGGTCTGCGCCAAGTAAGAAAGATCTTCTCCCTCCCTTCTTTCCTATTCGAATCTCTGGTTTTCCGGAAAGCCCCTCTTATCATTCTTTTTCCAGCAGTGGTAGCTAAGTCTATCTCCTACCTATGTGAGAAGAGTAAGCAAGCTACCTTGGACTGAGCCTCAGGCTAGTTCCGTTTCGGCTCCTAGGTCTATGTGTAGAGAAAGGCGCTCAGTAGTTACGTCAGCTATTGGTTCGCGCAAGTAGTTCCCCTCCGGCTAGTTCATCCAGGTAAGCAACGTCTACTGCACGGGGAGTGGTGAGGGAAAGAAAGCTCAAGTAAGAGTAAGGGTACGAAAGAAAACAAGGCAAAAAAAGAGATTTGTCGGCGTCATCGAACCACGTTAGCAATCCAGAAGAACTGGAAGCTCGAAAGGACCGGTCAAAGGAATTTCTCCGTTTCGTTCTGTTCTTTCGTTTCTACGAACCTTAGGCAAGTAGCTAATCCAAGATGGATGTTAGGGAAGAGCTGAAGCAAGGTACGAAGTCTATTTCTTTTAGCCCTCAAGGGGCCTCTCTAAAGCATTTCAACTAGACTTTCCAGAGGTTAAGCTAGTCCTCTATTCTAGTTCTCTCTAGGGCTATCTAGTAGCTAACTGCGAGTGCTTTCAGATTCAACGATTAGCTAGCGCTAAGCAGTCCTTTCTTCCTTCCTTTAGTAAGTACTAGAGTGAGTCCTTTCCCTGGAAGCCTTTCTTCCCCGAGCCGACTCAAGAGAATAGGCACGAAGGGCGTAGTAGCAGCACTTGTTTAAGCTTGAACAACTGAGAAGTCTCTGACAAAGGGGCTTGTTCTTTGTCTGGTGCAGCCTATCTTCATAGATTAGATGGCCTTGAGAAGAATCTTTCATTTGAACCTCAAATCTATAAGAGTTCGGCAAAGACTGCCGCTTCAAATGGGACTAGGAACAACAGAAAGAGCAGACGCGCCTTCAAGGCAACCCCGCTACCTCCGAGACAGGCATCCCTCCTATCCCGATTGTCTTGCTGATAGGACCCTTCGGAGGTGACCCCGGATATCCCTACTTTGAGGTAACCCCTGTAACTCCGCCAGCAAACCCCTGATGGGCCGAGCTCCTAAAGTCAGGACAATGTCCCGGTCTTGCTTCCCGCTTGGACTATAGATGCGTAGCTCAGACGAATAGACTCCGCTTGCTAAACGGCTTGCTTGTTTCGGTTCCTGTGACTTCTGTTGTACCGGTTCCGATTGTTTGCTTTCCTACCTTTCCTTTTCTTTTCTTGGAGGTCTTAGGGGTCCACAAGTTTTGGATACGACTATACTGGTTTCGAAGTTGACAGGTCTTCGAGCCTTGGCATCGGTTCAGTTCACTCGAGATCAGTGCTCAATGCTCTACTCAATCGGTATGGGCTCCACGCTCTACCGTATTCAGTACAAGGCGATCAAGCGAAATTGAGATGAAAAGGGCCGATTCTCGGTACAGAAGGGCACAGTGACTCGGGACGAGAGCACACCCCTCCCCTCTCTTTACTTCCCCGAGTCCCTCATTGAGCTGTTGCTCCCCGGGAACACGAATATTATACATCAACCAACCCCTTACTATAACCAGTCTCATCTCTCTGCTCTAGGAGCCAAGATTAGGATTATTTACCCCGATCGTGTGTAACAAGAGATAGAGATAGAAGCAGCTAAGTCTCTTACACACCGGAGTTTGAAGCTCCTGACGGAATGGATTTTCCGCTTGAATAGGATGGGGAAGGTAACATTTACCTGTTTGACGGAGGAGAATAGGCCTCTACTGATGCAAGATTGGGCCTTCTCGATAGAAGCACTTTCTTCTGCTGTCGTCCTATCTCATTTAGGGGGGTAACATTCCGTTAGGAAGTGTCACTTTCTTGCAAGAAGCGTGTAGACTCGTGCGAAGAGAAGTAGTTTACTTGCCGTAGCTCAAGTTTACCTTAGTAGCAGCTCAGGTCTTTCGTCAGGGCTTCATGGAACCGATGAGGAGCTCTGTGTTGAGATTCGCGAACTCTACTACTTTGTTTGAGAAGGATATCAAAAAGATAGAAAAAGGCAATGTAACAGGGGGGCGAGCGTACCCCCCGTTCAGGAACAGGATGAGGCAGAAGCACTTGCTCTGAGAAAGAGAGAAGTGTTCTAAATAAAGAAAGCTCTTTCAAGCTCATGTAATAGCAGCAAAGGGCAGCCCTTATATTAGAGAAAAGTTTGAGAAAGGGGCACTCATGGCAGCAAGAAAAGGTGATCCCCGAGCCTAGAGAAAGAGTGTTGAGTTCACTTGCTTCTCCACCTACGCGTTTATTCCCAGTTCGATCGGTACTGGCTCGGAGAGCTACTTGATGGGTTAGCGTCTTCCTGGATAGCTTTCTTTCACTCTTTCACGGCCCGGCCGGGCAACAATAGGAAGTGCTTTCTTACTTTAGCATAAACTCAAAATCAAGCTTTCAAACCCTCACTGTGGTGGGTATGGTCTAGTCTGGACCTATAGAAGTTCAACAGGAATTTCGCCTATCAAATGGGCATAGTTCTTCATTGGAAGGTTTAGCGGATGTTACTGCCTATGATGGATCTTTCTTACCGTGATACCCGCTTGGTTTACTTGGTTTCACTTCCTACTTGCTAACTCCGAGTTTACAAAATAGGGAATACCTTAGCTTAGTTCATTCCTTCCTCAGTGCAGGAATGTATGGACGGAGATACTGCTTTGTTTGAGCTACCCTTGCTTTCGAGTTAGCTACTAGCTTGTTTCGGGGACTGGACGGCGGGACACCTTTCCTACCCTGTATGGTAGAATAGATGTCTCTTTCTTTTTCTTCTAAAGCTAGGACCTAGACCTACTGCCCTTGCCCGGATCAGAATCGGGAGCAAAGACAGAGTCGCTAAGACAGACCGGGCCGGAGGAGATGTTTTAAGTTGCAGTGTCGCACCGTCTCCTCATTGCGTTTTTGCGGGGGTGTGATCCTTTTTCTTTACTAACGAGTAGATCGAAAAGTTGCGTTTTTGCGGGTTTTTTCGTTGCAACTCGATTTCCTTTCTAACGAGCCTGTTGACAACTTGTCAAAACCCCGTATTTTTCATTCAAAGTCGATTTCCCTTCATACGCAGGAGATCCAAAGTGGAAAAGTGCATTTTATATAGCTGCAATTTCTACTCATTGACTTTCCCTTCTAACAGGACAGAGAAAGATGATCAAAGTGCGTTTCATATAGCTGGAAAATGGCATTCATTGATTTTCACTCGATAGAGGTCAATCCAAATGAAAAAAGTCCATCTCATATAGCTGCGAAATGATCAGGTGGAGGCGGTTGAGATTTCATACACCTTATTTGAAGTAGGAGGGTCAGTTCACCCAGCTCTTGTCTTGCGAGTAGAGTAGTGAATTCTCCCAGTGATGATTAGGCGTACTAGTCTCATAGTGAGCTAGATGATCGGGCAGCCTATTCATATTTGTAGCTTCATGGGTATAATAACTGGTTGAAGGCCATGGTGAGAATTTGTCGACGCCTTTACCACTGGGTCTTCGTCAAGCCCCCTTCCTCAACTAAAGTCAGCAAGATCTCCTTCCATATTCGCTAACAGCCTCTCGTTCCGTAGCTACTCCAGGCGCATGGTCTCGTGACTAACCTTCCTCTCGAACTTTGGTGTCAAGCCATTCAACTTCCTTTCATTCTAGTTTGACTTCTCGCATACCGATGTTGGGGCAGAGCAAACAAAAACCGCCTTGAAGCGAACTTCCACCTCTAACCCTAAATTTGGCGCTAACTGAGCCGTAGCTGATGAGCTTACTGAGTCAAAGCTCTCACGAGATCTTTTTTCTCATAAGAAATAGAACTAAGAAACCAAGCCTGTCAAACCTGTACGGACTCACATTCTAATTAACGAACCAAGCGGTTATTCCCCTGAGGTTAACAAGGATAAAGTATGCTTTGAGGGTACAGTCAACATAAGAATCTCCGAAAGCAGGGAAGCGGGCCGTTCAGGAAGGAAAGCGGCTCCCGAGGAAGAACTAGAATCAGAACTATGAAGAAGGTATCCCCTCTGAGGGGAACAAGTAAGCACGCGATTGGCATGAATTGGTATCGTATGTATGAATTGGTCTGGTATGGAATAAGCCAAAGAAGCCAATCTCCCGATAGGGCTATTGGAAGCAAGCAGGTAAGGCAATGAGTGGGGATTCGCATCTTAACTCTGAAGCCAGTCCATTCCCATGAGGGGAACAAAAGAGGTATTCGATTGAGCAAGTGGAACGAAATGAATAACTAGCTAACCAAGCAGCAAGCAACAACGGGAGAAAGGAAGGAAACAACACGAAGCAATGCAGAAAAAGAAAGCCACAGGAAGACTGATTTCTTGCTGAAGAGAGCCTGACTATATAGGGGTGTAATATGGCAATGTTCCATTTGATGTGATGACACTGTTATAGCCGGAGAGGCCTTTTCGAGAGAAGCCAGATGCTACAGCAAAAGACTTTCGCACAAATACAAAGAGTAGGCTAGCCTCGGGAGCTAAAATCAACGAGCCAAGGAGGCGAACCCATGAAAGGAAGTGATCCCTGTGGTCCTTTCCTCCGCCGAGCCTTCAAGGCCGACTGCAATTCAAGGTGGTACGAGCCAGTGCGAACTAACATCTTGAATCCCCACCTCAATAGTCTCCCTTTCCTGGCCATCAATCAAAGCATTCCAATCCACCTGGCACCGACTAATCCCATTCTAGCGGTGTCCACCTGAAACTAAGCAAGCTGTCCTCTCGAGAAGGAGTTTGACCTTTCCGAAAGAAGATTAGGAGTAACCCATTAAGAGTGAAAAAGAGATGAAAGCAAGATTCCGACTTCCGCAAAAAGCAAGTACCCAATTGACTTCCTAAAGATAGGAAATGAGAAGCGTTCTTAACTCTTCAACTATCACGGATTAGCCCATGAACCGAAGACCGGAAATAGAATAGTAAAATCCCGGATTTCTTGATGTAAAAGTAGCAGCATTTCTTGATTGAATTCCTCTTGCAACTAATTCCTCAATACCCGGTAATGCTCTTACTACAAGGAAGTTAGGGCAGCGGGCAGGCAGGAAGTTAGGTCAATCAGTCGGTCAGTCGCTCAATCCACCCGAGGCAAGGGATCAGAGGGAAAGACCGGAAGAGGTTTTCATCGGGATTTTGTAGCAGATTCAAGCTCGTCAGCTTCAACAGACAGGCTGGGAGAAAAAGAAAGAGGGTTTGGTTGCGCGCGAGAGGAATGATTCTTCTTTCTTTCTTGAAGGCCTCCCCCTTTGCTTTGGGGTACAAGTACTCTGATTGAGTGAGACAGCAAGAAGGCGGATGTTGCTCAGGTGCTTGTGCCCGCATACTTGAGTCTAGCATCCTGGAATCCTGCTGTACTACATTTTCAGAGGACAACACATCTAACAAGCCCTCACTGTTCCACAATTTCCGAGCAATAGCATTCACAGCAGTATAATGTAGTTTATGACCAAGCCCAACTAATGTAGTTTCCCATTCGGTACAGCCCTCAGCAACAGCAGTCGCTGGGGGGGTTTCACAAGAATTCTTCCATCATGCACAGTAGGTTTAAAGTAACTGAGATTGCACACATTACCTTTACTGGCCATGCGCCATCGATTCCAGTTGGAAGCCCCTTCTTATTCGCTCTTCAGCAACTTCTTGTGCTCTAAAACACTAGAACGACTTGCCTCATAAGAGAAATTACCTGCGGGAACTCACTCCCCTTTTGGGGCACTTTTGGGTTTCGGACTTGAAATCCCTATTCTTCTTAGGCTCGTAGGGGAAATCCACCTATGGGCATAGGTAGCAGCGGTCAAAGCATTACTTAAAAACCCCTTAACGCGCGTTGGACTGTTTGATAACCAACAGTAGGAGATCAGGTTGACTTCATTAACTTCGTTTACCTAGAAGCAAAGCCCGTGACATCCCCTCCCGCTCCATAGTCAGAGCAACAATAAGGTGCATAATTGGAACTATACGAGGTAGTGGCCTTGGAACTCAATCTGTGGAATCTGCTATGGGCTTTCGAACAGGCTCCGTATATGATGAAACTTGAGCTCGATCTGCATTTTGATCTGCTTCCATCCCAGCTACTGACTCGGATGCTAGCTCTCCATTTCAATCTGCTGCTGAAGGGACTGCTTCAGGTGCTGGTTCTAAGTGAACGAGGTATCCTGGCACTGGAACGAATGTGGGAACGAGTTCTGAATCAACTGAAATGGCTGGATCAACTTAACCTGCTCCTGAAGCTGCCTTAGCCTATACTGTCTTTGCCTTTGTCCCCATCTATGCCTTTGTTGCTTCTGCTCTTGACAAGGATGCTGGGATTCCAGCTGGTACATTCACTGGTCCTATCTCTATTGCCTTTGCTTATGGGGGCCCGGTTTATTAATTTCTAATCTGAGTTAAAAACTTCAACAAGATCAACTGATTCCAGGTCAACAACGGGAACTATCCCTGATGCTCCTATCTCTGCTACTTATGTCTGACGCATTCGGGGTGGACTTCACAGGCATTGGCTAGGCGTTAGCGTTTGGTTTTTGGCTGGCTGGGATTGTCTTCAGTTGGTCAGTGTTCGGGCTTCGGCTGAGCTTTGCTCTTACCAGTGAGGGCTTTGGCTTAGCCCCGCTCCCTCCCGGTCCTTTACTTAGCGTTCTTCCTGCCTATGGTAAATTTATCACTTAGCAATGTTACGTCCTGTGTGGTTTTTCCAGATGTGGTATACGATATATGGTGTCTGCTCTATGGTTACCAAGGGTGGGAACACAAAATATAGGAACAGACCCTAATGCCGGAGCATCTCTTATTGTTACATATAGAAAGATTTTGATAGGAGCTGGCACTAGATATTAAAAACTGGTTTACTGGATCTACTAACACTAGCTAAGCCACTTAATCAATGGGCACATTCATGAAAAAAAAAGAGTGCTTTAACCGGCTGGCCATCAACTGAAACCGCTGCTCTTTCCCCTGTTATTGGTGGGGCTTACTATGTGCCTTTCTATGTCTCTGCCTCTGTCTTTGCGCCTACCTCCACTGTAGCTTTAACGAGGGATGTAACTGTAGCTGTAGCGTCGGCCTAACGGAATACTAACTAGGTAGCTTTCTCCTTCCTTGATTTGAGAGTATGAATATGGTACTAAGCTAAGGCTTCGCCGTTTGAGACCGGGAAGCGTGAAGAAGGAAGAGAGTCAGAAAGAAAGGAAGCTGCGGCCCATTCTGAAATAGAATTCGGCAAGACGGACAGAAAGGAAAGAAGTCCCGATTGCGGCAGAAAAGGCATTATTGATTGAGAAGATTCCCTTTTCTAGTTCCAAGGGAGAGAGGCCTTGATAGTTCGTTCTGGCGCTGCCTAAAGGTTCTTGATTTGCTTCTTTTTCAGGGGCTATAGAAGACCCTCCAACTATAGTTGAAAGAAGGTATAGTGGCTCGGACATGTAGAATGGGAGTTTCTTTCACGCAGTAAATAGAAGAAAGAAAATCACAAACTTCTAGGGCTTATACTTATAGGGACTAAAGGAATAGAAGAAGAAAGAAAGGCTCGGCCGGGGAATACACAAAAGGAATTGCAGAAGAAAGAAATACCAGGCGGGGCGGGCCATCAACAAAGGTTATAGCCGTAGATGAGAAGGACTAGTCCTATGGGACTGAATCGACATGGGAAAGCAAGAGAACCGAGTGGGATCCGGAATCGGGCATGCACTCAAACACCTACTGCCCTCGGGAAAGCTTCTAGCGGCACGTCTTCTTCTTCCTCATCTTGAACGACAACGCACGTAGTGATCATTATAGCGCTTCCTTCTCTTCTTGATGAAACCTCTAGCTTCTCTTTCGCCTGGCTGGTGTTCTAATGTTGCTGGATTAGGTCTGCTTTCGAATGAGCGCTCATTCTTATGTCATTTTTTCATTACTTATGCTTATGTTATTTCAACGTTCTCGTTCTCAACAGTCTTCTTTCCGTCTGTCTCGATCTTTCTCGACATTTTCTTTCCGGGTGGGACTGCCGCTTCGGCGTTTGAGCCATTCCTTCCTTTCGTTCCGGGATGGGGCGTCGGCCTCCCTCTTAGGTTGAGAAGGGACAATCCCGGCCTTTCTTTCCGCCTTGTAAAGAGATTAGAGTATTCCCTAGAAGCATGAAGTTGATATGGGCGGAAGGCGCCTCAAATGATTCAAACGATGAATCATCCAATCTATGAAGGGTCTGTATACATCGTAGGTTTTTCTTCTTACAAAATGGCCGGCCTCTTGAAAGAGGTCTATTAAGAGTACATTCAAGAAATCAATGACATCTTATTCTTGCCTTACTTTTAGAGGAACGGGACGGAAGGAGACTACACTTTCTATTTCTAGGAGTCGACCCATTCTTGCTTTCTTGCTGCCCTTGGGTACGAGAGCAGCAGTCCGGAGTAGAATTGAGTTACACCCTTTTTGCTGCTTGGAGACGAGACTCCACTTTATAGAAGTCAAGTTCCCCTTTCGGACCGGTCAGATCCTGGAGCTACGGCCCAATACATTTCTGACGTCATTTCCTTCCCTCTGTAGGACGTGAGGCCAACTTCTTATTGTTACAGTGAGGGGCGCTCCTTGAGGACGACTTCTTACTAGTTCCTCGGTTCATTCTGAGCGGAGGCCGAGTCCATTCCTATTCGAATATGTAGGCCGGATCAGTCCGGATCAGTAATATTTCGTGACGAAAGAACCCTCGACCTAGAATACCAAAAGTAATTCAGCAATAGGGGAAGAAGAAAGGCACCTTTTTCAAGGCCGGCAGGGAGTCCAATCTTAGGGAATGAAATAGAATAAAGAAAGTCACCCTTTTTTCTTAGGCTCCATAGCCATCAAGAATGGATATGTACAAAACAAGACTTCTACTTCTATTAAATAAAACAACATTAGTCTTATCCGCCAAATGAAAAGCTAGAAAGTGTCAAATTATTTGTATTTGTCAACTGCGGTGAAAAGCGCGTTAAAGGCCAAAATAGGACTGACAACTGCAAAACGGAACAAAAAGACCAAGTGTCACCAGCGAAATAATCTAACTTGTCAAAATGAAAGCGAAGGTACTCCAACTTATTGAAATCGAAGAACAAGAAGAAGTCATTTCTTTCCCTAAAGACGAAATAGGCTTTCTTTGTCTATTGATGAGTTGTAGGGTTTCCCTCACTAGATGAAACTACTGAGCGATGCCCGCCCATCTGACGGGAAGGAGAAGCGGCCTCCCTTATCGAGATAGCAGGGACTTGAAGGGATGTGGGGACGGAGACTGAGCAGAAAGAGCTTCCAGACCTTTGAAACGTTTTGAATGACTCTCGAATTGCACTTTTTCAACGTAGGTGCGACGAATTGGGACGACTCCCTGACCTTTCGGGCAACCCTAGGGTACGTCTTTGTTGAAGTCACTAAGCGTGATAGCTTAACTGCGCCTCTATCTCTAGTTGGAATTCTTATCTTAAACCGGCCATGCCAGACAAGTACTGGTTGTTGTTCTGCCATCCCCTCTCCCAGTTGCTATGGATCGAGAGAGCCCAAGCCCAGTCGCTCCTCCTGCATAAATGCATAAATAGAGGCATAACTCGAGTCTTCTATGGGATCGTCTAGCTCGTAGCTAGGATCTTCATCAGACGATTATTAATATGATTAGATTCCCATTTCTTCTACGTGGAAGAAGGTCTGGATAGAGCACTCTGGAAGAAGGTAGTCTGCCCTCGATCCGGGAATCGCTCAACTAGTAGGAGGTTGACTATGTCCCCAACTTCTTTATGTTGAGACTCGGTTGTGTACTCTAATAGGGCCAAGTCCTTGCTAAAGTGAGGACTGGTCCCAGTTCGACTCTGAGCTCCAATCTGATACCAAAGAAAGAATGATGAAACCTGCATAAAGAAAGGCATAAATAGAGTGAGTCCTCGGGTGATAGGTTCTGGGTCTTCCTCTGGATTGCCTACCAAGATCGAGGAAGTTAAGTCAAGACTAGGCAGCCCCTTCAAAAGAGCCAGTGGAATTTCCCAAGCACACCACCAATTCAAGAGAATGTTTAAGACGGAAGAGCGGTTCCGGATTCTATTAATATCTAACTGAGTCCCGATTCATCACTATCCTATTATCAAGCTCTCAAACCAGCGCACTCGCTCGCCAAGCGGTCGTGTCCCTTCCTTCATCCAAGAGCTCAGGGTGATTTGACAGCTGTTCCCTGCGTCGAAATGCTATGAAAGACGAGTAAACTCCTCTAGATTTGACCCATCGGTCTGCCGACGCTGCCTGCGCCTAGAAACCCAACAACTCGATTGAGGAGCTGCTTTCCTCTAAAAGTTCCTACCTCCGTGACAATGGCTCCCTTCCTGAAAGATCCGGTTGAGTTCTTGTGGTACCTCAAATCAACCCTTCTACTCCCAAGCCAAAGAGCTGGGCAAATCATTCTTCCTTTCTCTCGGGTTTACCTTAGATAATATAATAGTTGTAGTTGTTGATCCAAATTCGGAGTACGTAGCTTACGACATTACAAGATCTTTTACCATACTTTCAGCACATAGCTGGAACTCGAAAGAGAACTACTTGCTTGATTTTGCTTTTTGAGACTAGCCTTTTGCCTTGGAATTTCTCCGAGAAAAAGGACAGGTGCATCAGTGGAGTCCTTAGCCTTGGGATCTACCCTGGGCCGAACGAGGACAGAACGGAATAGATTAGATGTCTTTAGACAGCGGAATAGCATCCCTAGTTGGTTTTCCCTATAGCACGGGCAACCGAAGTCGAGCGATTGACAACAGTGACGAGGCATACATCGAAGGTCTTCTTACTTCCCTGTAGGTTCACCAATGGGATCGACCTCTTCTGTTAATCGAGTACCCATCATTTCCACTTCACCTTTTCGCAACAAAAGGAGGGAAGACCTAGGAAGACCCAACATTTGAAAATAAGCCTACTAAGCTCACTAACCGAAGCCAAGTCAGCTCAATAACCGAGGCGGAGAAGCTAGTTTTTGAATTTGAATAATATCTTAAATAAGATGGCAGAGAATGGACATGGTCCAAGCCCGAAAAAGAGTTCCGTGAATCAAGTTACCAAAATAGCAGCTTGCTCATCAAGAATCGAGTCAAAAAGGGAGAATCTATCAACGACACCAAAATGGCAAGTAGCAGGATTAGAAAAGAGTTCAGAGCCAGATCGGAATAAGCGGGCAAGTCAGCCTCACCTCCGCCCTTAGGCTTGTAACGACAGCAAGAGTTTTCGCTCAATCCACGTGCTTACGACGGTACTCGAGCGCACCCTTCGGGGTTGGCAGTGGGGTACCTGAAGTATATCGGATTGGGAGCCTTTAAACCGCCACCGGGATAAAGATCTGTTATCCGGTGGTATAGGAATGCACCAGCCAGCCAGTCGTTCACGTAGTAACTGAGTCAGCCATACCCTTTTACTTACTGTACTAGGATCACTGGAAGGATGGAAACATTTACCGCTTTCTATATCAACTGTTCACACATGCTATCATCTGTATCGGCGAGAGTCCCAGCTACTCAAGCCACGTGCAAACTCATGCACTTACCATAGACCGAGACGAGAGATGTCGTTTCGTAGGAAGCATGTACCAGCATTTCCTAACGGTGTCACCGCCGGAAGGAACGTCATTAAGCATGGGGTAGCACGTATGCTATCCTCGTCCTCAGACAATCATACTTGTTTCCAGTCCTCTTTCTTTTCTCTCATGGTGATGCTGCTAGTGTTCAAGTGCTTTCTCAAGTCCTTCTCAGATTTGAGCTCCTCTCTGGGCTGGCTGTCCCGATAGCAGACGGTCCACTATTGGCTTCTGCGTATTTCTCGGAAAAAACCTACTTACTTGGGTTTCCAAAAAGCAACCGACTCTTTCCAGGTCTAGTGCCGAAGCAGAATACAAGGCACTCGCCCTTACTACCTCTGAACTGTTATGGCTTTCTTACTTGCTACGCGATCTAGCGGTGCCATTTCGCTATCAATTTCTCCTGCACTGTGATAATGCTAGCACTACACACTTGGCGGCCAATCCTGTGTTCCATGCCTGCTCTTCTCTTGAGCGCTTAATCGGTTAGACGAATGACTGTCTGTTAATGAAATAGGAGATTCCCTTCTCTTTATCGTTATCGTCGGCTAAAACACCAGAAACGGCGACTACCCGAGCTAATGATAGAGGCAAGAACACTTTCCGGCCAGGCCTTACTATAACCAACCTCACAGATCCAACTCAATCTTTTACACCGATGTATCGTACTCTCTCGAACAGGTCATCATAAGAAAAGACTGCTAAATCTTTTAGAAGTGAGAGAAGGAGGAAAGGCGCGCTACAACTAACATAACAGCCAGTTGAAAAACGTTAGCTAGCTAGGCTAGCGCGAAATGGCTTTCTCTGATAGGGGCTCGCTTCTTCAAGTTCCGCCCAACCTATACAAGGTGCTGCTCGCTTTCTCTCCGCCACTAGTAACTTATGTAGTGGTCGGCATTCCTACGTGCTCCTCCTTGCCCCCTACTTAAGAATCCAAAGGTAACCTTTGGATGTTGTCGTGACGCTTTGGTTACGAAGGTTACCGGGGTCTAGGTTTATGGATGGATTCAGTCAGCGAAAGTCCCTCCAACTCAATCAATATCAACAACATGTCGTGACCAGTTAGGCTTGGTTGATTTTGTCAGAAAAGAAAGTAGGTTTCGGGGGTTCATTGATTAGTACACCTCCGGTGCTGGTAAGGTCGGGACCGTGGTCGTCCGTCTCCGGTTTGCCGGCCGATAAGATCTCTGAGATTGACCAGCCAGCTGGGTTGGTTTGGCTATTCTTTTCTATTGAAAAGGAGTCAGCTGTCTGCGCGAGTCACCTTCTTCTAGGCTCCGCTGGACGACACGGCATTTTCGTTCAAATATAGGCCGGCCGTACTTGTGATGGTTCCCAAGGATCCAATATGACCACTTAGGTCTACGTTGCCACGATATGGTTCTATGGAAGCGGGCGGGCTGTTAGAAGTTCGGCCCGCTTTTTTTTGGTGTCGTAGGGGAGGGATTGACCTTTCTAACGCATATTCAGTCGTACCGGCATGGCCCCACTGATTTTCTTTTTCGATCGGAGCATCAAGCAGCGCAACCCGGTTCTACTTGACTAAGCCCCGTGCTCGTCCAAGGAGGGAGTTTGCTTTACCCAACTCCCTTTTTTAGGGCTTTTATCACTTTCTTCGCATGCTTGACCAATAAAGAAAATACATATATATAAAGGCTTTCCTTTCGTTTTCAATAAGGGGCGCTCACCTTTTTTTTCTCCCTAAAATCGAAGATTTTGAAGTTGGTAAAGACCCGCCCCTTGTTTCAGTCAGAATGAGTCCCCTGGACCCCGGGACATTGGCTTCCGCCAACAGTGAACTATTAAGGATCGCATCCCGCGCATATTCTACATTATAGCCTGCAACTGATTCCGCTTCCGCTTCTGGGAGATCAAACGGAGCTCGATTAGTTTCTGCTAGACAAGAAATAAAGAACATAACCAATACAGGGAACAAGGGAATACCAAACCATATCTGCTTTTGCGCCATGACAATCTCACTCAAATTACAAGAACCTACACATATTAGTACAGTATACCGGGGTCCCCGGCCAGAACCACACGGGCAAGTTTCCCTGCATGTGGCTCGTCCGTGCTTTCCGAGGCGCTGCCTGTGACTCAGCATGGGAGAAAAGGGGGCCGAACTTCTTCGTGTTCAGAGCATTGTCCGAGTGAGTAGGCAGCGCCTACCAAGCA